TTATAGATATTTTGTTTTTCTTGGATTAAACAAAAGAGAGTAATTACATGAGTTTCAAACTTTCATTTTTATTTAATTAATATATTAATTAATATAATAAGTTTTATCTTTTCTCCTACCTTCAGAAAAAAAAGGCATGTCCACTGTTATTAGATATTCCAATTTTCTGAAAGGTAACTATCCCGCTTTCATATAAAAATTTATATAGAATCTTTGAAAAAGACTTTTTCATACTTCATAAAACTTCATAAAAAAGAAAAAGACTTACTGTCTTTAGGATCTGATGCTACACCGCTGCTCAATACCTTAGGGGATCCACTCTATTACATAAGTAGATTCCTAAGATTTATCTCATATTATGATATAAATAAACAGCTCTTGTTGTATCGGTCCAAAACCTTTCCAATTGATCTTTACGGTGCTTCCTCTATCAATTAAATCTTTTTTTTATCCATAGAAAAGAAAGTATTTAGGCATATCTAGTCTTCATCGATCGATGAAGTTTATTTATTTGCTACAGCTGATAAAAAATCGTTTTGGACGATGCTTATGTAGAAAGCCCTTTTTTTGTGTTTCTAGTATTTCATTCACTAGCTCTTCTTTCTTTTTTTCTATAGTGGAGATAGTCGCACGTAATGACAGATCACAGCCATATTATTAAAAGCTTGTGGTAAAAAGGGGTTTCGTTCTAATGCCCGAAAATAATATTCTAAAGCTTTGGTATGTTCCCCATTACTTGTGTGGATAAGGCCTATATTATAGAGTATATAACTTCGATCATAGGGGTCAATTTCTAGTCGCATAGCTTCATAATAATTCTGTAATGCTTCCGCATAATTTCCTTCAGATTGAGCCGACATCCGTTACGGTCGTCATTCGCTTTAACGAATTCTCCGTTTCAGAACCGTATGTGAGATTTTCATCTCATACGGCTCCTCCTTTAGGTGCATAATGAAAATAATATATGGAAAAATGTGATGTCATTATGAACTAAACGGGGCTAATGTTTTTACAAGAAATCCCTAGCCAACCTTCTTGCAAAAGATCTTTTCTTACTACCAAGTGGGTTCATGCTAGATAAAAATAAAAAAGGAAACTCTAAAAATTTCTTTGTTCTCAACGCCCCTAAATTTCCAGGAATGAGTCACTTCAACAGTCTTCAATGGTTATACGGGTATCCAAAGTACGAACGAGATGGATGTTTATTGTTCCAACCATTTTAATTAGTCCCAATCCCAAAGAAGAAGAAGAAAGAAAGGGAATCATTTTGAAGAAAGTTTTCGTGTTGTTGATTTCTCGGCGTAGTGCTTCTTCCCCTATGCCTCCTATTCGTATATTGTATTAGTGTAGTAGGATTGATCTGTAATACGGGAACCATAGGTAAAAACCTTTTGCTCAATACTATAATTCACAATTGAAGCATCTAAGGCTGCATTAATCGTGGATACATGACAGAAGGGATTGTTTTTTTTATATTATAAACTTCACCTTCAAAAGCGTAGATTTTTTTTTCAATACTCGTTTTTCTTTCTATTCCAAATCGGCGAGAAATAAAAAAAACAATGATAATCAAATCGCACCATCTCTGTAATAAGTAAATGCCTCTTTTTCTCCGGAAGTTGTCGGAATGACTTGTAATAAGATATCGGCTACAATTGTAAAGGTTTTATCAATAAAATTTCCATTTATACGCGATCTTGGCATAGGTAGTAATCCATTCTCTAACTCTTTTGATTTCCTTTACCTTTTCTTTTGTGAGAAAATTTTCTCACAAACAAAGGAATTGTATAGTACGAACTAACATAAAAGCGGACTCATTAAAAAAAACCTTATATCTACTTCCAATTTTTCCGGTCAAAAAAGGTATCTATTAACCATAATCTAAAAAACGATGAATAACTCGCTATTCACCCAGATACTCATTCATAATCCTGATGTCGGAGAGATGGCCGAGTGGTTGAAGGCGTAACATTGGAACTGTTATGTAGACTTTTGTTTACCGAGGGTTCGAATCCCTCTCTTTCCGTACTTTCAACTAATTCACCAATCTTACGTGATTGACCACAATGTATCAAATCCAATAAAAAAGAATCGATATAAAATCTACCTTGTTTTGATTTTGAAATAGATTCTCTATTCCTAATTTCTTCATATGGAAAATGCTAGGAAGAGCAAACAAGGGATCCAAATCTCCCTACCAATCTATGATACATGAATAGGAAAAAGATTCCTCGATAAAATCCCTTACCTTGTGCCTTTTTATTTTTAATCAAAAAAGAGGGCAAAGGGGAGTTGTCCGAACTCTTGTTTTTAGTAATTTTTTTTACTTAAGTTAGGTTTATTAAGTCTGTCGAGAGTAATATTCTACGACAAGCAATTCATTTATTTTCAAACCGACGCATTTCCTATCTATTATTTGATTGACTAACCCTTCATATTGGAATGTGTGAAGAGTCAGATGGTTTGGCAATTCCTCAGGGGCAGATGAATCAAGAAGATTTTGAACCAAAGTTCTAGAGTTTTGTTCATCCTTCACTGTAATAATATCTCGGGGTTTGCAGCGATAACTTGGTATATCAACTATACGACCATTAACTAAAATATGTCCGTGGTTAACTAATTGGCGCGCTTGAGGAATAGTCAAAGCCATACCCAATCGAAAAAGGATGTTATCCAAACGCATTTCAAGTAATTGTAGTAAAACTTGACCTGTTGACCCCTTGGCTTTTCCGGCGATACGCACATATTTAAGTAATTGGCGTTCTGTAAGACCATAATGAAAACGCAATTTTTGTTTTTCTTCTAAACGAATACGATATTGAGATTTTTTTACGGAGCGTGATTGGTTTCTAAGATCGCTTCCTGCCTTAGGCCTTTTACTAGTTAGTCCCGGTAAAGCCCCCAAACGGCGTATTTTTTTAAAACGAGGCCCTCGGTAACGTGACATAAAGACTCCTTTTTTTATTGAAATTATACAAAACTAAATAAAATTAAAACTGAACTAAATGATAATGATAAATGACGTGAAATACACTCCAATAAACTATTGAAATACAAAGAGTAAGAAGATATATTCTCTCAATATACAGATTTTTTTTATTGTATATACAATATATATAAATCAAATAAATCACAAAAATTTTCCTTTATTTTCTTGATTTATTTTGCAAAGATCGAACTCTTTTACCCAATATATATATTCCTATATGGAAGTTTATATGACATAATATAAATGGAGTGGTAACTCTTGGAAAAAGGTGAAAGAAGTCTTTTCAATCTTCTTTGATTTTGAAAGTACATTAAAAATCATGTAAAAAAACGAAAAAATATGGAAAAGCCGGCTATCGGAATCGAACCGATGACCATCGCATTACAAATGCGATGCTCTAACCTCTGAGCTAAGCGGGCTCAAATAAAAGAGCGCATGCATACAAATTCACTAAACTACTAGATCGTATCAATTAACTATTCTATTAATATTTTTCCTTATCTATTTATAATTAATCATATTCTATATATTCTAGAACAGAATATAGCTCAAATAAATAGTGACTATCATTAAATAAATAAAACATAACCTTAATTAATAGAATATAGCAGTATATTGACTTTATAATTTTGATTTCATTAGTTTATAAATAAGAAAATCTTAATTAGATCAGAAATCTTTTTTTTTTAGTTAAATTATATCTGATTTGAAATTCTTGTTTTTTTGTTCTAACCTCATACTATTATTATTATTTTATACTTTTTTTTCTTTTTATTTCTATCTATTTTATTTCTATTCTAATACTATAGAATTATTATAATTTCAAATCTACGAAGTAGACTTCTCATTTTTTTCCATTGCACATTGTACAATTCTAAGTTTCAATAATAATCATAAATTTCTTTTCATGAAAGTAAAAAAAAAAAAAGAATCGACCGTTCGACTATTTCTTAAACTTTAAGACAAAGATGAGAAAAGGAAGAACATATATATGTTATGTAATATATAACCATATTGAATTGCAAATACAAAAATGATAGAATCTTTGTTGATTAGACTAAATCAATATGGATGGGGCTCAAAAAAATGAAAGAAGATAACAAAGACATAAAATAAGTATCTATAATGTAATGAATCCCAAGGTTTCGGCATAAGAAAAAATGGAAAGACATCATAATGAGATCCTAATAAAAAAGGGGATATGGCGGAATTGGTAGACGCTACGGACTTAATTGGATTGAGCCTTGGTATGGAAACCTACTAAGTGATAACTTTCAAATTCAGAGAAACCCTGGAATTAACAATGGGCAATCCTGAGCCAAATCCTGGTTTACGCGAACAAACCGGAATTTAGAAAGCGAGAAAAAAGGGATAGGTGCAGAGACTCAATGGAAGCTGTTCTAACAAATGGAGTTCACTACCTTGTGTTGATAAAGGAATCCTTCGATCGAAACTTCAAATCAAAAAGGATGAAGGAGAAAAACCTATATTGTCTAAATATAGGTAACACAAAACGATTTAAAAAATGACGACCTGAATCTCGATTTATATTTTTTTATAAACAAAATCGAAATGTTGTGAATCAATTCGAAGTTTCAGAAATAATATTCATTGATCAAATGATTCACTTCATAGTCTGATAGTTCCTTGGTGGAACTTATTAATCGGACGAGAATAAAGATAGAGTCCCATTTTACATGTCAATACTGACAACAATGAAATTTATAGTAAGATGAAAATCCGTTGACTTTTAAAATCGTGAGGGTTCAAGTCCCTCTATCCCCAAAAAGGTTGACACCTTACCTTTTTTTCGTTATTATAAAGTTGAATTATTTAGACTCTATATCATTTTTCATTTTCAAACTTAGAAAGTCTTCTTTGATTTAGAAAATTCAAGAAATTCCCGGTCCAAAACTTTTTTAATTTACTACGTTTGAGTTTCTTTTCGTTGACATAAAACTAAGTGATATAGTAAAATGATACTGATACTTCAGTAGATGATCCTTCGGTA